GAGTGTGTACGGTAATTCGTTTTGAAAAAATATTAGTAGATAATTTTATCTTTACGTGCAAATGATGAAAGTGATTTCACAAAAAAGTTTCTGAACTGTTGGAACTGTCTTTGGTTATGTCTTTTTTTCGCAAGCTAACCCTCGAAAACAAGCACCATTCTGGTAGCTATACACTATAGCCCCAGCGGCTATTTCATCTTTCAGGTAACGTTTTAGCTCTGTAACGAAGGTTTTTCGTTTCAAAGCTTGAGTCTGACATTTATCTATAGAAAATTGTTGATAATCTTTGTACAGATCAGCTACGTAGGTGGTTGCAGACATTTTTAGAGTCGTATGAGTTTTGACCCAATCGTTAAAGCACTTTAAAAAGGGATTCTCATGTAAAGTGGGTGATAAGGGTTTTCTTTTTTCAATTAAAGTTATTGTATTCATTCTGGATTAACAAAATTATCATTTCAAGAACTACATTTGCCTCCTCAGTAAGAATTGATTATATAAATACTCGGTGTTATTTTATACTACATACTTTTGTTCTTTATAATTTTTGCACAGAAACAATTTTTTGTATTAATTGTTAATAACAAACCGTATTTATTAATACGAAGATTAAAAATATATTCAACCTAAAATTTTATTAGCAGCTTTCTTTCTGCATATCATTTGCTTTAATTATCAATAATTTTTTGTTTACTTCAGATAACAAATACACCCTTGCTCCCGACACCCCCCACCCCTTTTTTTCTCCAAGCCAATTCTTCTTCTAAATTTTTCATTCCCTCTTTTACCATATTTTGAGTTATATTTATTTCAGGGAATAACATCATCTGTTGATATATAGAATAATTTGTTGACTCCTCCGGAGTTAACGGCGAATCGCCTTTGAATCGCTTCTTTTCAAGCTCCAAGAAGGCCTTCTTGTAGGTTTCCCGTCGTTCCATTAATTTCTTATCTTTTTTTTCTGGCAAAAAAGCATAACGAGTTTCTAATTCTTGTATACGTTTCCTCACTTCTTCGTCTGTTCTTGATTGTTTTTCTGGTACAGATTTTTTACCAGAAAGTTCACTCTCATCTGGCATAATTTCCGAAATTTTATCTCGGATTTCTGGGCCACCTTGCGGATGTTCTGAGAATGATTCTGAAAAAGACCCGGGATTTTGACCAGATATTCGAGTACGTGATTTTGAATAAAATTTAACCATATGATTTTATATAAATAAAATAAAAGATCATCATTAAAAGATAATCAAGTCCCACAATTTATCTATTCTCAAAGTAATTTGAGAATAGATAAATTTTGTATCTTAACAGTTGTATAAGATGAACCTACTTTCTGTCTATAAATTTTGTATCGCCTGAAAATTTTGCTCTAACATGGTTTTCTCTTCTTGATTAACACGAAAAGTCGGATACATAGTTAAAAGTTGTAATTGACTTGCTAAAATTAATTCATCATTAAGTTCAAGACGAGCATTGAACAGCATGTTAGCTTCTGCTTTTATCCAAGATCTTTTTTTTGAAGTATTAGAATCTGAATATCTTTCTTTAAAAAAAGAAAAATAACCTGATTTCTCTTCAATTTTTTCACAAAATTCCTCATAAGCGTGTGTTTTTGAAAAGTTAATAAAATTTTCCTCTAAAATTTTTTTGTTTACCGTGATATTATCTTTATCAAACGTGTCATACAATAACTCAGAATATAGAGCCGGTGGTTCAGCTGTTTGTAGAGTCTTTTCAATCTCACAAAGTTGAAGATATAAATTGTATTCCTCTGACTGTGAAGCCCTTTTTAACGAATCGACATACGAATCAGTAGACCTAATAAGTTTTTGCCATTCTGTATTAATTTGATGGAAGAAATTCTTTAATTTAAAAAAATTTTTTCCGTACTCAAAAAATTGTTTCTTTCTAGCTGGTGTATTATATTCAAAAATATGTGTTAAAAATTCAGCCGAAATAAACGGTATACGAAATACAAAAATTAAGAGTCTTGTTGGTGTTTCAAGTGAATCTGGGCGTGTTTTTTCTCCCTTTTTTACTGTTTTATTGTAAAATTTTTTCCAATTACCATATAAAGTTTTTAAATTAGATATTGTGGGTCTTAGCAAGTATCGGTTAATAACTGAATTCTTTTGAGAAGAAAAATTTACACTTTCTGGAAATAACTGCATAAAGACTAACTCGACACCCCTTTTAGATATACGTATTTTGTACGGAAAGTTTGTCCAGATAGTATGAGTTATAATTTTATAATATTCATTAAGATTATTGTAGGTCAATTTATATGCCTTTTCAAAAAAATGTCGTCTATTGACTCGTTTTTTTTCAGCATCATCTGCTAAACCAAAAATATGCTCACCGTGTCTCAAATCTCGTAGTAAAGGATGAGATAAATTTGGATTTATATATAATTCATAATTATATTTTTCATTTTGTTTTGGTAAATAAGCCAAAGTAAGAAATCGACTAAAAGTAAACTCTTCTTTTAAAGCTTCCACTAATTTTTTAGGAAGACGAATACTTTTAAATGCATCACTCGCCGGAATATAAGTAATTTTATCATCATTTGAATCTGAAATCTTCTTCTCATTTAAATATGAAATTTTTGTAATATCCTAATTTTCTTTAAAACGATATAAATAATTAAAAATAAACTCGTATAAAGCTACGGTAACCTCGTTTTGCGGACTCATCCTAAAATACTCTCGTTTTTCTGTCTGCTGACTTTCATATAAAAAATTATCCAGCTCTTTAGATTCCGGTGTAATTAGTCTCAAATCTGCAAGATTGCAAGTTTTCGAAAATGAGAATTCAATTTCTGGATCTGGCTCCATTTCTTCTTTTAGTGTTCTAGATTGAGGGTGAGTAAGTTTTATTTTATCTAATTTATTTCTTTTCTGAATTTTTCCTTTTATAGCCAAAAACTTGTCTTCCTGACCGGGATACCCATAAACCTCGTTTTTTACCGGAAGTAGCTGTCTGTGCCTCCGAATGGTTTGTGAATTACGGGGTAAACCAAGAGATTGGGTTAGGCTAAGACTTATTGATTTTAAATGTATCATCGATAGAAGTTTTAATAAAAATTTTATTAAGTATAATCAATTATTAGCCTATGCAAGATAAATTGATTATACTTGATAAAGTATATACCCATTAGATAACCGAAGGGTTCATTTCTGACCGTACAAATCTTAAAATCACAGAATTTTGCGGTTTTTTGTCTAACATAACTTCTTTTAATAATTCATATTGTTTAGATATATATCCTGAATTTGAAATGGGTAAATTAAATTTCAGAATTCCAGATTGAAAACCTGTCACTTTGATTAACGATCCAATAAGACCCCTTTGTAATAGGTAGGGAGCTTGCTCATCGGTACGATCTGTTACTAAAAAATCATTTTCCACATAAAAATTTTGATAAACTTTTATAACACGCAATTGTGGTAAATTGGCTTGATAATAAACAATTTTTGATCTTGAATTTTTTTCTTTTGCTTTTCTTTTAAAGAATAAGAAAACTATCAATGCTAAACCAAAAAGAAATAAAAAAGGTATATCAAATGCAAGAATCGAATTATTAGCAAAACTTCTATTAACTTCTTGAACAGAAACGGGAGCAAGTGCTTGGACAGATTCTGTTTGAGGACGAGAGATATTTCCTAATATCAGCGATTCTTCTTTCAGATTTGAAGAACAATCAATCAATATTCTTTTCTCATCTTGATCAATTTCAAATTCAACTTTAGAAGTATTAAAATCTACAATTTCAAAAGCAGTTAAATTCGGATTCGCGTTTTCGTTCGAATATTTTTGTCGATTTCCCAGAAAATTTCGGATTTTATTAGAACCAGTTTTTCCTTTCTCAATCGCCGATCAACCTATTTTATAAATTTGATTTCCCCCCGATTTACCCGTTTGAACTGCTTTTTTTCTCAGAAAACGACTTACTTTATAACTTTTATCAAATGTCTATTTACCGATTTGAGATCCTGTGTGGGAAATTTCTTTAATCTTTTTAACAGAAGTATTCACATGATAGAGCGTATTGGAAACGTGTTCAAGTTTATGATTATACCTATACAAAGATTTTAAAATATTATTATTTTTAATAACTTTACTACTTTCAACAGTATCAATATTATTTATTTATTTTTTTATCATTTAAATATTTTGTTCTTTCTGTATACAAAAATTTTTTTGCATCTTCCTTATCTTTTTCGGGATAAGTAGTTGCTGAAGTGACTGACTTTGTCACATAATTTTCTGAAATATCTGGCTTGAATTGAGTTGTTAGAACAATATTAGCATTTAAAGTATTAACATTATTATTTTTAGATAATGAATTCATTATCTATAAAAAAAACTTTGTCAAAACAAACTTGACTGTTAAAAATATATTTTTTAAAACAAATTTGTAAATCAAGTGCGTTGATCTAGAAACGACCCTATATACTGAATAAAATATTATACAATTTTTATTAATTTGTGAAAAAAAATTAATTGAAGTGCTTCTCTTCTACAAAAAAAAGAGAAAAAGAACGTATATTATATTAATCTCTCCCCCCCCCTCTTATTTAAGAGGGGGATAAATTCACTCAGTAGCTAAAAAAAATTAGCCGTTTACAGATGGAGCTTCAACTGAAGCTAAATCTAGAGGGAAGTTGTGAGCGTTACGCTCGTGCATAACTTCCATACCTAGGTTAGCACGGTTGATGATGTCACCCCAAGTGTTGATTACACGACCTTGTGAATCTACTACTGATTGGTTGAAGTTGAACCCGTTTAGGTTGAACGCCATAGTAGAGATACCAAGAGCTGTGAACCAAATACCAACTACAGGCCATGCAGCTAGGAAGAAGTGAAGTGAACGAGAGTTGTTGAAAGAAGCGTATTGGAAGATTAGACGACCAAAGTAACCATGAGCAGCTACGATGTTGTAAGTTTCTTCTTCTTGACCGAATTTGTAACCAGCGTTAGCTGATTCGTTCTCAGTTGTTTCACGGATTAACGATGAAGTTACTAGTGAACCGTGCATAGCTGAGAATAGTGAACCACCAAATACACCAGCAACACCTAACATGTGGAATGGGTGCATTAAGATGTTCTTTATGTTAATGCAAAGCTCGTTATCTTTGCTCTCCACGTTTCCATGAAGTGTCGGACTATATCATAGAAAATTGTGAGAAAAGAGCATTCATTGTAACACTTAAGAAAAAGCCAACTGGTGCTTTATACCAGTAGAACCAGTAGAGTAAGTACAACGTTCTTGTCCTTCGCGAAAACCCTGTAAGTATGACAAATCTAAGAATACAATCTAATTATTGTTTTTCAGCTCTTGATTAAATTTCTCATTAATTTCCTCTAAGCGCTCGTGGAGTTTCATAATCCGTTTTAATACAAAATCATCTTGTATTTGAAAATTATAATATTTTAATAAAATGGGATCGTATACTCTAGTCTCTGAACCTTCCGACTGTTTCCAATCGGCTTGGCTGCTGATTAGCGTTTCAAGATGTTTTATATAGGTTTTAAATTGATTTAAAGTATTTTTTTGAAAACCAAATTTTTTATGGAAATCATGATGAAAAATTTTGTGTATTATTATCCCATTCTGAGGATGATAAAGAAAAACATTTCGTACCTTGACCCTTTCGTAACGAGCTCCGGAAAAAAAGTGATGCATAACGATATCTTGCTTAATACCTGTAATAGCACACTTGCTTTTCCAAATACTTTTTATATTTTTTTCCCATTGTCGTGCTTCTGTGGAACGTCGCCAATCTTGGCCGAAACTTAATGGTCTAATTCGATTTAACGCGGCCTGTTTCATTTTTTCTCGACTTTTTATCCCAAACTGTCTTTTACTGAGTTTTTGCGAAACAGATGCTTTTCCACAACAAGGTAGCCCACTTCTGGAACGACAGTAATTTGTAAAGGTCGTTTTATATTCTATCAGATGTGTTTTACAATACACTACCAACGGGGAATTTTTGGTTTCATAAGATCCACTAATATAAAGATGACCATTATATTTAATGGTCTCAAGAGTTAAACGCATTTTTCTATCTTTAAACTTTTGACTCACTTTAAAAACCATAAGAATTGTGTCTCGTTAAATCAAATAAGTTAAAACCGTATACTTGAACTATACTTGAATTAGCTTTCCAGCAATTCACTTAGTTTTTTGAGCACAACATCTTTTTATGCTCAGCTTGGAAAACGATCATGAAGTTGAATGTACCTGAAATCATTTATGTTCAGTAAAGTTTGCGAAGCTTTACCCGGATTAGAATGAATCGGATACCAATATCTCCTTAAACAGGGGTATTGGTCAGCATACCGCCTCAAATTCTTCGAATGAATTGAGTGTAATCGATTATTCTTACGTGTGCAGTAAAGCAAGCTTTACTTGCGCCAATCCTGCCTTACATTACTATAAGGATCAGACTATATCATTGACTTTAATTAAAACTTTAAAAAATAGTTTTAATAAAGACACTCGCTGTTTCGGGGCACGCACTTCCCCTACTCCCTTTAGGATAGTCGTTCGGCATTTCCAGCTTTCAGTCTAAAAACAAAATTATATATAATATCGGTTCCAAAGACCGATTTTATATATATATTAAAAAAGTTTAGTATACTTAGATTCTTTAGATATATAGATATATAGTAGATCACATTTATTTACAGATTATTTGTTATTTCTAAAGTATCAAATCTGTAAACACCCTTTAAAAAATTGAAATCAAAAATCTGATAAATCTTTCCAATCTGGAAAATCAACTGAATTAACCCGTTCTCTGATTAAACGTCTGGAGTGTCCTAAATTTTTTGAGGCTTCTGCAATACTCGGAAATATTTGTCCGTCAATGCTTATTTTCCGCCCAAGTTGGTCATTAGGTATTCCTTTTCGTGCTAAAGAAAGAAGTTGTTTTGTTTTTTCCGAATGTTTTTTTTGAAAAAACGGATTAAGTACACCAATTCTATGTTCAAACGACTGGAGAATGTTGTAACATTTTTCAAGATTTTGAGAAATTAAAAAAGTTTCTGTTTGTAATCGTTTTTCTCGTAATTTCCAATCTTCACCTATATAAAGAATGACAAAATCAAAATAATGTTCACCAAACATATTCCAATCTTTTTGTAGATTTTTACTAGGGTGTATATTTCTACGGAGATAGGACTTATGACTAGCCAATCTTCCAGAAATATTAGAACTTTCGCCAATATATCTATAATCATTTATTAGACAAAGAATCATATAAATCCCAGGAGCTTTTCGTCTATATTTAGGATCTGAGCTGTTTAGCATGGAGTTGTTCATAAGATTATTTTGCAAAGTTAAAAGTTGTTTTATTTTGTGTTCAAAAATAAAACGAGTCAAACTTTATTAATTTTGATTTAATAAGTTATGAAGATTCTCCATTTAAGCGAGTTTACATTTTTGATTCACATCAAAAAGGGGCATTTATTTTTTACCCAGAGGCATTCCATCAGAGAATGATCCTTGTCCGATAGGGTAGATGATGAATACTGCAGTAGCTGCTGCAACTGGTGCAGAGTATGCTACAGCGATCCATGGACGCATTCCTAAACGGAAAGAAAGTTCCCACTCACGACCCATGTAAGCACAGATACCTAGGAAGAAGTGGCATACTACTAATTGGTAAGGACCACCGTTGTATAACCACTCGTCTAGTGATGCAGCTTCCCAAATTGGGTAAAACACAAACCCACAAATTTATTTGTGGCGCGGACTATATCATCAACTTATTCTGTATTTCAAGTTTAATTGTAGAGAGCTTGGCTTCTGCGAATAACCTTAAAAGAACAAGCTGCCAGGCGCTATGGTTTAAGTCATAAATACTTAAACGCTAGTCTCTGAACGTTCTAAAAAAAAAAGTTTGTAGTACTAGTAGAAATGCATACAACTTTTTATTTAGCTTCGCTGCGAATTACCTTATTTACAATTTTCCAATTATACATTGTTTTTCTTTCACCCCTAATTAATTTATAAAAAGTAGTAGTATTTCTAATTTTTCCTGGTTTAAAACTTTCTAATTGTTTTATAACAGAAGTTAAACTTTCAGCTGGTTGAGTTTTAAAAAAAGTGTTGTCATCCAGATCTTCCCATACAACGTGATATTTTAGAAATGATTTTAAAAACGGTAATTGATTTTTTATACCATTACTTTTCCCATATTTTAAACCAACTTTTTGTCTTGCTTTCCACTGAGCAGCAGTGTTTGCACGGCCTCCTTTTCCTCCACCTTTTAATCCTTGTATACGTTGCCAGTCGCTACTCCAAAAAAGTTGTTTTTTTGTTTTGTTAGCTTGAACTGCGGCTAAAGCTCTTGCTTTAGCTCGAGCGTTTGAATCGCCTATACGCATTTCATACGCTACTTTATCACCTAGTTGACGGTATGCCTGATATCTATAAAAGTGTATGCTAACATGGTCTTCAGGTGATATTTTCATTATATTTTCTGGAAGATCTGGCCCGTTATCATGGAGTGGAATTATATGATGACGTTCAAGTTGAATGGTAGAATCATATTGTTTGTTTCGTAAATGTTCTAAAAATGATTCATAAAATTCAATTGCTTCTTTTGTAGAAGCAGGATTCTTGCTTCTTTTAAATATTTTGGTATTAAAATATGGTATGTACCTCCCTACTTTTTAAAATAAATCGATAAAAATTTGGCGATTAGATATCAATAAAATATTGTAAACTTAGGTTTCTCGCAATTCACCCGGTTTGCTAGTTTTGTTACCAAAAAATAGGCACTTTTACTCAAAATGCAGACCAATAGCGTTTGAAGTTGGAACAACAGCACCTGAAATGATGTTGTTACCGTATAGAAGTGAACCTGATACTGGCTCACGAATACCATCGCGAAACATTTTCAAAACATGTAGTAAAAAAAGAAAATAAAGACAAAACAAAATAGTATGCCGAATCGATGCACCTGCCAATTAGGTGTAACATTAGTGGATTCATTCTTCATTTATGTTAGATGAAGTCATATCTACACTAGTAGACTTAGATATCATAATTTTTTTACTCGATCGATTGAATCCGCCTTCTTTAGCCATTAAAGATCGTCCACCAGATGTCATTCATTCACTCCAAAGAGTTAATTGATGAATGCATTCTGTAACTATTTTTGATCGACGTTCTCCAAAATGGGGAAGTAAGCGTGGCAACAAAAAAATAAGAGTTTCACGATCTCCAACATAAACCGTATAAACTGTTTTATTTTTTACTGTTTTTCGGTTGGAAATCCAAGGTTTCTTTTTAACTAATCTGGCAAATTTTTCAATTACATCTTTATCAGTCATAGATAATGTTATTGCGGGGGCTGGAGGTGAAGTCGATTTTTTATAGCGAGCTTTATTTCTTCTATCGATATAAAAATAACCTTCTCCTTCTAGCAACCCTGCCATCCAAGCTATTTCTATGTCTGTTAAATCTAAAGCCATAAATGCTACTCTCAAAAAAATGTAATTGTTTATTCATTCAAATTGTTTAAATTGAACTTTTAGGATTTTTGCAAAACTATTTCCTGTAACCTTCAATCATTTAAATTGATCTCGTACAAAAAAATTAAAATGTTTGGACTATATCTTCACCCTTTAAGACAAATAAAATAAAGGGGTTGGGCGCTCCTGTGCGATTATTGTTGGGGCTCACGCACTAGTCTCTGAACGTTCTGAGAAAATCTTAACCCATTCTCAGCTTCGCTGCTGATTGCCTTTCGGGTTCCAGCAATTCACCCAATTTTACAATGTTTTTTCAAACAAAGGACACCGATTTTTTAATGTCCACAGGCGGTGCTGCGATAAATGCGATGATGAATACAGATGTAGCTGTTAGTAGAGTAGGGATCATTAGAACACCAAACCAACCAATGTATAGACGGTTTTCTGTGCTAGTAACCCATTCGCAGAAACGTGCCCATAGGCTTCCGTTTTCGCGGCCTTCTAAAATAGCAGTCAT